ATTTCTAGAAAAAGTATCTCCTGTTTTTCATTATTATTCCCATAACAATGAATACTATGATTCGCATTTCGAACAGGCATGAATACAGCATCTATGGGATAACTTCCGTCGTGAAAGTTCTTTGGCATTTTTATACCGTATCCTCTATTTCTCTCGATTTGTAATCCAATACACAAATCAATTGGTTCGATTAGGCTAGCTATATGCTGTGTATTATCAACGATTTCCACAGAAGGTGGTAAGATGATGTCTTGAGCAGTTACATATCCGGGACCCTTGGCACAAATAAAGGCATTACGAGTTCCATACAAATTACTTCTCAATACAATTTCTTTCAAATTCATTAAAATTTCATGTACTGATTCTTGAATACCTACTATGGTAGAATATTCGTGTGGTATTTTCTCAGATTTTGCACGTGTAATGCATGTTCCTTCTATTTCTCCAAGCAAAGCTCTTCGCATCGCAATGCCTATTGTGTCGGCTTGGCCTTTCATAAGTGGAGACAGAATAAAGCGTCCATAATAAAGACGCTTACTATCTGTTCTTGATTCAACACACTTCCACTGTAGTGTCCGAGTAGAGACTTTTACTTTCTCTCGAACCATAGCAATATTATTTTATTTGATCAGATCATTGAATCATTTATTTCTCTTGAAATCTCTTTAGTGTTTATTTCTACACACGTCTTTTTTTAGGGGGTCTACAGCCATTATGTGGCATAGGGGTTACATCTCGTACGAAACTTAATAGTATACCACTTCTACGAATAGCTCGTAATGCTGCATCTCTTCCGAGACCAGGACCCTTTATCATAACTTCTGCTCGTTGCATACCTTGGTCTACTACTGCTCGAATAGCATTTCCCGCTGCGGTTTGAGCAGCAAAAGGAGTCCCTCTTCTTGTACCCTTGAATCCACAAGTACCGGCGGAGGACCAAGAAATTACCCGACCCCGTACATCTGTAACAGTAACAATGGTATTGTTGAAACTTGCTTGAACATGAATAACTCCTTTTGGTATTCTACGTGCACTTTTCCGTGCACTACTGCGCCCATTCCTACGTGAACCAACTTTTGGTATAGGTTTTGCCATATTTTATCATTTCATAAAGATAAGTCAGAGATATATGGATATATCCATTTCATGTCAAAACAGATCTTCTATTTTTATTTGTTCATCGCTTTCTTTAAGATTAGTTTATTTTCTTTAGGGAGTTCTTTTTAGAATAGAAAGATTATCCTTGTCTTTGTTTATGTCTTGGGTTGGAACAAATTACGATAATTCGTCCCCTCCTACGGATTAGTCGACATTTTTCACAAATTTTACGAACGGAAGCCCTTATTTTCATAGTTGTTATTCCTTAAATTTTTCCGAATCCACTTATTGGAAGAAAATAAGTTTCTTGAAATTTTTGAACCTTGAATTGGATCCCCCTGAAAGTAATCTTGAAGTTGAAAAAACTACCTAATCGTTCGAATCCTTGTTGCGGAGTCTATAAATTATACGCCCCCTGGTTGAATCATAAGCACTTACTTCACTTTTGTTGACTCTATCCCACGGTGGCATACGTATAAAAGTCGATCGGATCCTTCCTGAAGCATAACCTAGAATTAGATCTTCATTATCTAAAGGAATCCGGAATGGAAGGGATTCACTAATTTAACCTCCATGAATCTATTTTTGTTCTTTTATTCCAGGTAAAATTTCCTTGACGTATCAACTACTGTAGGGCAGGAGGAGTTCTATTAGACAACCCGTGCTTTTTTCTTTTTTTTTTCACAAATGGAAAGTTTCGGATACAATTCGGATATCAGACAGATTACCATATATAACACAAAATTTCTCCGCCGATTCCTTCTAGTCGAGCCTCCCGGTCTGTCATTATACCCCGCGAAGTAGAAAGAATTACAATCCCCATCCCGCCTAAAATTCTAGGAATTTGTTGATAGTTAGAATAGATTCGTAGACCGGGTCGACTGATCCGTCGTAAATTTAAAATAGTTCTATATGGTCCTTTCCTATTCCTTCTATGTCGTAGGGTTAAAACCAAAAAATATTTGTTGCTTTCCCGATGTTTCCTTACGTTATCGATAAAACCTTCTCGTAAAAGTATTTTAACAATGTTTTCAGTGATGTTAGTAGATCCTATTCGAATCGTTCCTTTTCTATTCATGTCAGCATTTCGTATAGAGGTTATTATGTCAGCAATAGTGTCCTTACCCATGGTAAACTAAAATTATTGTTGCTCCGAATTTTGATATAACCAACGTGTTCTTTTTTTTTACTTAGTAAAGGTATATACGTGAGACACAATCTACTAATTAATCTATGTCATTTAAATACTCTAATTTAAATACTATAACTATATTGAGGTCTCGTCTTATAATACCTCAGGAGCTAATGAAACTATTTTAGTGAAATTTAACTGTCTCAATTCCCGGGCGATCGCACCAAAAATTCGAGTTCCTTTTGGATTTCCTTCTTGATCAATGACAACTGCAGCATTGTCATCATATCGTATTATCATACCGTTGTCGCGTTTGAGTTCTTTACAAGTACGTACAATTACAGCTCTGATCACTTCTGATCTTTCTAGAGGTGTATTTGGTACTGCTTCCTTGATCACAGCAACAATAACGTCACCAATATGAGCATATTGGCGATTACTAGCTCCTATGACTCGAATACACATCAATTCTCGGGCCCCGCTGTTATCTGCTACATTCAAATGGGTCTGAGGTTGAATCATTTTTTTAATCTCTTCTTTCAATGTAACAAAGGACGAAGAAAAAAAGAAATATTGTTTGTCAAAAAAAAAAGGAAACCCGCAATTGTTTTTTTTATTCCCAAGACTTCTTTCCTTTGGTTCTATATTCCTATCCTGAAATAATGAATTGAGTTTTTATAGGCATTTTGGACGCCGCTATTGAAATAGCCTTTCTGGCTATATTTTCGGCTACTCCGCTCATTTCATAAAGTATTCTGCCCGGTTTAACGACAGCTACCCAATACTCGGGAGATCCTTTCCCCGAACCCATACGTGTTTCTGTAGGTCTTACCGTAACTGGTTTGTCTGGAAATATACGTACCCATATTTTTCCACCACGGCGTACATTTCGTGTCATTGCGCGGCGCCCCGCTTCTATTTGTCTAGATGTAATCCAAGCGGGTTCAAGTGCTTGAAGAGCATATCTACCGAAACAAATGCGATTACCTCGATAAGATATTCCTTTCATTCTTCCTCTATGTTGTTTACGAAATCTGGTTCTTTTTGGGTTATAGTTGATGGTTGTTTATCAATTCCATCTCTACTACAGAACTGGACATGAGAGTTTCTTCTCATCCAGCTCCTCGCGAAAAAAAATGACTAAAAAAATATTTTATTTTATTCTTAAGATATACAGGTAGTTAATGAATAATAGATTGAATCCTGGGATTCTTTGCTTTGAGATTTTATCTGATCTATTAGAAATTTGTATATCTTGTTTGGATATATATTGGATATATATATAAGTAATTAAACATGGATTCTATTTATAGATAATGTCTTATCTTGGTTTTGTTATAATGTTATAACGAATCTTTATTTTGTTTTGTCTTTTTTTATCATATTCATATCGGATCGACAAAAATTTAACAATCAAATAAAATAAAAATAAAATTTTCGCGGGCGAATATTTACTCTTTCAATATCTATTTCAGTTGTCGGGTTAACTCATGACCTCTCAGAATCAGACTAAAAAGAAATGAAGTGGCCTCGGGTTTGTTCCGCCATCCTACCCGATAAATCATTAGGATTCGTTTTCAATAGAATCCTCTGCATTCACGGGTTCCGTCGTCCCCATCGCTTCTCGATTAATGCTTAGGTCTGAATTCTCCAATGGAGCCTTAATTTAATATTTATTTAATATTAAATTTAATAATTTTTTACTAATTTTATTTTAATATTTAATAAAAATAAAAAAAAAATTGTTCTTGAGTCAACCTTCTCAGTCTTTATTGACTTAAGGCTCTTGATTTTTTCTTCGATGAACAGATATTCATCTAATTATTGATGAATCTCTATTGATGCTCTATTACATTGCTCTTTATGAGATGCTTCATAGACCTTACATATTGGAATAATATATCATTTCATTGCTATTTCTTTTTCTCTCTTTCTCTCATCCTTCTATTTATCCACATACTTTTTTATTTTGCTTCACAATTTAGATATATTCATAATCAGATTGGTTTTTTTCTTTTACTTAATGCAAAAAAAAGATTTCAGTTGCTATAATGATATGACCAATATATCATATCTTGACTGATTCTTTGGATCCAGATAATCCGAAGCGATGAGTTGGTTATTAGTGCTATAGTTATTAGCTTATACTGGGGTCCGCCCATTTTTTTTTGAATGCTAAGCCTAAAAAACCCAACGAGTCGCACACTAAGCATAGCAATTATATCAAATGATCAATCAAATTTTTATTTAACCTTATAGAATTTAGAACTGCTCATTTTTTTATGTTCAATCAAAAAATGAAAGAATTTGTCATTTTTTGTTCTATCACAGAATAGAACGTAAAGACAAGTAGAGTCTTATTCTTATTATTCTTCATCCATAAATATCCAAATTTTTATTCCTAATACCCCATAGATAGTTCGAACTCTATAGGAGCAATACTCAATTTTCGCTCCAATGGTTTGTAGAGGAACCCTACCTTCTCGGATCCATTCGACACGCGCGATTTCTTTTCCGTCGATACGCCCTGCAATTTGTATTTGAATTCCTTTTGTATCCGCTTGCTCAGTTAATTCAATAGCCTTTTTCATTGCTTTTCGAAATGAAACTCGATTCTTTAATTGTCCGGCTATAAATTCGGCAAGAATATTAGGGTGCCCGTAAGGATTTGCAATTCTTGTAATAGCAATGTTGAGTTTTCGGTTCATACAATTAAGTTCTTTTTGCACATTCATCTGGAGTTCTTCGAGTTTTCGTGGCCTATCTTCAA